GCTTTGTTCTTTGTAAGATATATCTCGTGTCTGCAAGAACTCCGAATCATTCTCTTGAAGCTCACCCTCTTCATTAGAATACTCTTCCTTATCCTCTCCAGGATACTCTTCCTTATCCTCTCCAGGATACTCTTCCTTATCCTCTCCAGGATACTCTCCACCACCCTCTTGAAGCGCATACTGTTCATCATACGCTTCATCACCCCCTTTATCAACCTCTTCATCATCCTCGTGAAGCTCATACTGTTCATCATAATACTCTTCCTTAGCCTCTTCATCCGCTTCAGGATACTCTCCATCACCCTCTCCAGCATACGCTCCATCAGACCCATAGAAGGGAAATCCCAATTCATTGGGAATGTCGATACAATCCAATAGAAAGTCCAAAGGGCTCCATATTGTAGGAGCCCAAACTATGTTAGTGACGAACTCCTGTTCCGGGTCGAGGACTCCTTCCCAGTCTTCCAACCCCACTTCGGATCCTTGATAGAGAAATCCCGCATCAAGGATAGAAAAATATCCATTTTGCATCATATCTAAGGGATTCCTTGGTTCGGGCCGAAGAAGCAAAGTCACTCGATCATTATCAAACTGACTGCAATCCTTTTCTGTCCGTGAGTCTCCCACCAGAGCGCCTTCTACTTCTAATAGGCCATGAACTAGCTCAGAATCATCCTCAGCGGGTCTATAAGAAGTGATCCCAGTGTCGGGTCCGGGTAGAGACCAAAGAGTTTGAGCGACCGATCCGGCAGAACAACTCAAAAGATAAAGAAGTATCGTTAATTTCTTCATGCTCGTTCCAAGTTCGAAGTACCATTTGTACAAATAAGAATGCCCTTCCTTCCGTAAGTTCTGCGTGATATAGAGAAATATAGGATCTATGAGGCAATTACTTAGAAGTACATTTTGTGCTACAGCCCTTCCTATCTGATACAAAAAGATCCTCCGATCCTGAGACCACCTTACCTGGGATTGAAAATCCCAAGTTTGTCTATGAACAGCAGATAGAATTGTATTAGTGTCTATAATTGATTTCTTCTGTGTAATACTAATCGATAGGGCCTCGTTGGTAAGTGCTGCAAGATCTCGTGCACTGGAACCCATGGTTATGTACCCCAATCTATTAGTATGAAACATTTTCTTTTCCAAGCGAAATCCCCTAGTATATGAAAGAGTGAGAAAGTGCTTTCGTTGGTGTGGAATAGGAAGCCTTCGTATCTTAATGCACGTATTTAATTTATTCAGACCTATTAGAGTGGGATCCACCTTTTGGGGAATATGAGTCGAAGCAATAACAAGAAGATTTTTAGTGGAACATCTTTCACAACCCCCGGAGAGATGGTTCACTAATAGACCGAGGGATAAGCAATCCGACTCCCACCAACGCAGATTATGAATGTTTGGCATCCATATTATGCAAGGAGACATTGCTTTTGCTAATTCGAATTGAAGGTTGATATAAGATTGGTGGTCTAGTCCCTGCAACAGCTTCGTAGCTATCAAATCCCACCCAGTTAACCCTTCCAGCCTATTAGTCATATGCCTATCAATCTCCCTATCATCAATCTCCCTATCATCAATCTGACTCTCATCAATCTCACCCTCATCACGATTCAGACTCTCATCAATCTCACCCTCATCACGATTCAGATCATAACGAGCCCCAAGATCAAACCAACGAGCCCCAAGATCAAAATCCTCAATAAAACTATCACCAATACCATTTCCCACATGACCAAGACTACGAAGAATGTTAAGAATGCTAGCCACAAGGCCCTTAACAATAGGCACAAGCTCAATCTCCGCCTCCTCACCAAAACCAAGAGGCGGAGAAGGAGGAGGACCATACTCAAAAGAACTATTAGCATCCGTATTAATATAAGTCTTAAAATGAACCTCGTACTCTTCATCTTTAACATCATAAAAATCATCTACAGGCTTGCGGAACCTGTCCGTAGATACCGTAATGAAAGGAACATAAGAGTTTGTCGCTAGGTATTTGACCAAATAGGATCGTCCAGTTCCTCTAGAACCTATCACTAAAATACCCCTAGCGGGGGGTAAGGCTAAGCGGAGCGAAAAGGATTTTCCAGGAGATGGGAAATCAAAACTATTAGCCCCACACGGGGTTTGTGAATAAGTGATTGTCTGATAATGAGCAAGGAATATCCGTCTTTCCGCTAAACAGGATGTATTGCACTCATAATTCATTAGAGACTTTTTATGAATGTCAACTAAGTCCCGTAAGTAATTTGCTCCCGGTTGTTCAATCGTTTGATAACCAGAGTCATTCTTTGAGAAATGATCACTATGAGTCAGACTCCATAGAATTTGATCAATCTCAATCCTTTTGTCTGTCGTTAAGGTGCAGAACTGAACCAAGAATTCTCTTTCTTCATCATCAATCCACTCACTTCTTGCGACCCAGGATTCTACTTGATCATCAGCCCAACCCCCGTTCATAACCCCATCCCTGTCCACACCCCCAGCCCTGTTCACA